TACAAAAACATCCTCGAGTGTCGAAGGAATTGCACATATCGAAATTCAAAAAAGAATCGATCTGATACAGGTCATAATCTATATGGGATTCCCAAAGTTATTAATAGAAAATAAACCACGAGGGATCGAAGACCTAAAAATAAATGTACAAAAAGAATTGAATTGTGTGAACCGAAAACTCAACATTGCTATTACAAGAATTGCAAAACCTTATGGAAATCCTAATATTCTTGCAGAATTTATAGCCGGACAATTAAAGAATAGGGTGTCATTTCGAAAAGCAATGAAAAAGGCTATTGAATTAACCGAACAAGCTGATACAAAAGGAATTCAAATACAAATTGCGGGTCGTATCGATGGAAAAGAAATTGCACGTATCGAATGGATAAGAGAGGGCAGGGTTCCCCTACAAACTATTCGCGCGAAAATTGATTATTGCGCCTATACGGTTCGAACTATCTATGGAGTATTGGGTATTAAAATTTGGATATTTATAGACAAGGAATAATAATCCTTTACTTGACCTGTGTTTATGTTTCGATTTTCGGATGAAACATAAAATGACAACCTTTTTCATTCATTTTTTTTTCCATCAAAAAAATTCTAATTTTTAATTCTATTAATTCTATAAGGTTAAATAAAAATTCGTTATGACCCTTTGATAGAATTGCTATGCTTAGTGTGTGACTCGTTGGTTTTGTTAAAAAAAAGTAAAAGACCTAGTCCTATAGTATGAAATATGAACTAATAAATATAGAACTAATAACCAACTCATTGCATCACATTATCTGGATCCAGAGAAGCAGTCAAGATAGGATATTTTTGTCCTATCATTGTAGCAACTGAAATTTTTTGCACTTGGCATAAACAATAGATCTAATGAATTGTCAAGCAAAATTAAATGAAAATATACAAAATATAAAGGGATGCAGATAAATGGAAAGGTGAGAGAAAGAAAAAAAATAAATATAAAAGATATATGATTCCAATATGTAAGGTCTTTGAATCATTTCATAAAAGACAATGTAATAAAGCATTAATACAGATACAATTATATGAATCTGTTCTTAGAAAAAGTAAGAGCCTCTAGCCAATAAAGACTAAGAAGGTTGGCTCAAAAACAATTTTAATTAAGAGCTCCGTTGTATAATTCAGACCTAACCATTAATTAAGAAGCGATGGGAACGATGGAACCTGTGAATACAGAAGATTCAATTGAAAATGAATTCTGCTGAGTCATTTGGAAGGATGGCGGAACAAACCAAAGAACAATTCATCTATTCTGAAAAGTGATAAACTAACACTACAGCTAAAATAGATATTGAAAGAGTAAATATTCGCCCGCGAAAATTCCTTTTTTTATTGGATTGTTAAAATATGAGCAATCCACTCCAATAAAAAACAAAATAAAGATTTTTATAAAAAAAATTAGATGAATCCGAAAGAATCTCTTGATTCAGTGTATTATTACATGTATACCTTAATTCAATATGAAAATGGAATTCTCAAATTTTTCATTCGCGAGGAGCCGGATGAGAAGAAACTCTCACGTCCGGTTCTGTAGTAGAGATGGAATTAAGAAAAAACCATCAACTATAACCCCAAAAGAACCAGATTCCGTAAACAACATAGAGGAAGAATGAAGGGAATATCTTATCGGGGGAATCATATTTGTTTCGGAAGATATGCTCTTCAGGCACTTGAACCCGCTTGGATCACGTCGAGACAAATAGAAGCGGGGCGGCGAGCAATGACACGAAATGCACGCCGCGGTGGAAAAATATGGGTACGTATATTTCCAGACAAACCAGTTACAGTAAGACCCGCGGAAACCCGTATGGGTTCTGGGAAAGGATCTCCCGAATATTGGGTAGCTGTTGTCAAACCAGGTCGAATACTTTATGAAATAAGCGGAGTAGCAGAAAATATAGCCCGAAGGGCGATCTCAATAGCGGCATCTAAAATGCCTATACGAACTCAATTCATTATTTCAGGATAGTGATGGTAATATAGAACCAAGAGAAATAGATCTTTGAGATAAAAAAACCTTCTGTTTTTTTGTTTTGGACAAACAATATTTCTTTTTCTTTTTCGCATTTTGCATTTTATTTTTGCATTGAAAGAACAGATAAAAAAAAAATGATATGATTCAACCTCAGACCCATTTGAATGTAGCAGACAATAGCGGGGCTCGAGAATTGATGTGTATTCGAATCATAGGAGCTAGCAATCGTCGATATGCTCGTATTGGTGACGTTATTGTTGCTGTGATCAAAGAAGCAATACCAAATACACCCTTAGAAAGATCAGAAGTGATCAGAGCTGTAATTGTACGTACCTGTAAAGAACTCAAACGAGACAATGGTATGATAATACGATATGATGACAATGCTGCAGTTATCATTGATCAAGAAGGAAATCCAAAAGGAACTCGAGTTTTTGGTGCGATTGCCCGGGAATTGAGACAAAACTTTACTAAAATAGTTTCATTAGCTCCCGAGGTATTATAAGACGAGAAATGGGATATTTGAATTAATATTAATTAGTAATTATTAATTTAATTATTAATATAGTCGATTGTGTATCACGTATATACCTTAAAATAAAAGAAATAATAAACTAATAAGAAAAGCATGTTGCTTAGATAAAAATTCGGAGACACCGCGGATTTTAGTTCATCATGGGTAAGGACACTATTGCTGATATAATAACCTCTATACGAAATGCTGACATGAATAGAAGGGAAACGGTTCGAATAGCATCTACTAACATCACCGAAAACATTGTAAAAATACTTTTACGAGAAGGCTTTATCGAAAACGCGAGAAAACATCAAGAAAAAAAAAAAGATTTTTTGGTTTTAACTCTGCGACATAGAAGAAATAGGAAAGGACCATATAAAAATACCTTAAATTTAAAAAGGGTCAGCCGACCTGGTCTACGAATCTATTCTAACTATCAACGAATTCCTAGAATTTTAGGCGGAATGGGAATTGTAATTCTTTCTACCTCTCGAGGTATAATGACAGATCGAGAGGCTCGACTAGAAGGAATTGGTGGAGAAATTTTATGTTATATATGGTAATCCTTCTGATATCTGAATTGGATTCCAAATTTCCTATTTGTGAAAAAAAAAAGAGAAAAGACGGGTTGTCTAATATCACTCCTCTATTAGTTAATACTTTAAGGGGGTTTTGCCTGGAATGAAAGAACAAAAATGGATTCATGAAGGCTTGATTACTGAATCACTTCCTAATGGTATGTTCTGGGTTCGTTTAGATAATGAAGATATGATTCTAGGTTATGTTTCAGGAAGGATACGACGTAGTTTTATACGGATCCTACCGGGAGATAGGGTTAAGATTGAAGTAAGCCGTTATGATTCAACCAGAGGTCGTATAATTTATAGACTCCGCAACAAGGATTCAAACGACTAGTGGTTTTTCAACTTCAACACCCCTTCCCATGAGAATACAATTTGAGGTTCAAAATTTCAAGAAACTTATTTTCTTCCAAGAATCGAAATTAAAGTAGGGCATGACAAATATGAAAATAAGAGCCTCTGTTCGTAAAATTTGTGAAAAATGTCGACTGATCCGCAGACGGGGACGAATTATAGTAATTTGTTCTAACCCAAAACATAAACAACGACAAGGATAACCATTCTAGTAAAAAGAACTTTCTAAAAGATTTGATTGATATACAAATATAAAAATGAAGTATTTGTTTTGACATGAAATGGATATATCCATATACCTCTGACTCATATTTATGAAATGATAAACTATGGCAAAATCTATACCAAAAATTGGTTCACGCAGAAATGGACGTATTAGTTCGCGTAAGAGTGCACGTAAAATACCAAAGGGCGTTATTCATGTTCAAGCAAGTTTCAACAATACCATTGTGACTGTTACAGATGTACGAGGTCGGGTGGTTTCTTGGGCTTCCGCCGGTACTTGTGGATTTAGGGGTACAAAAAGAGGGACGCCGTTTGCGGCTCAAACAGCGGCAGGAAATGCTATTCGTACTGTGGTAGAGCAAGGTATGCAACGAGCAGAAGTCATGATAAAAGGTCCTGGTCTCGGAAGAGATGCAGCATTACGGGCTATTCGGAGAAGTGGTATACTATTAAGTTTCGTACGAGATGTAACCCCTATGCCACATAATGGCTGTAGGCCTCCTAAAAAAAGACGGGTGTAGAAAAAAGAATTGCAGATATTTCAAGAGAAATAAATGATTCCAAGATATGATCAATTTTTTATAATATTACTATGGTTCGAGAGAAAATAAGAGTATCTACTCGGACACTGCAGTGGAAGTGTGTTGAATCAAGAACAGATAGTAAATGTCTTTATTATGGGCGCTTTATTCTCTCTCCACTTTTGAAAGGTCAAGCTGACACAATAGGCATTGCGATGCGAAGAGCTTTGCTTGGAGAAATAGAAGGAACATGTATCACACGTGCAAAATCTGAGAAAATACCACATGAATACTCGACTCTAGTAGGTATTCAAGAATCAGTACACGAAATTTTAATGAATTTGAAAGAAATTGTATTGAGAAGTAATCTATATGGAACTTGTGAGGCGTCTATTTGTGTTAGGGGACCTAAATGTGTAACTGCTCAGGATATCATCTTGCCACCTTATGTAGAAATAATTGACAATACACAGCATATAGCTAGTTTGACGGAACCAATTGATTTGTGTATTGGATTACAACTCGAGAGAAATCGCGGATATCGTATAAAAGTACCAAATAACTTTCAAGACGGAAGTTATCCTATAGATGCTCTATTCATGCCCGTTCGAAATGTGAATCATAGTATTCATTCTTATGGCAATGGGAATGAAACCCAAGAAATACTTTTTCTCGAAATATGGACAAATGGAAGTTTAACTCCAAAAGAAGCACTTTATGAAGCCTCCCGGAATTTAATTGATTTATTTATTCCCTTTCTACATGCGGAAGAAGAAAATTTACATTTAGAAGACAAT